AGAAGAAATGTAGTTATATGCTAAAAGATCATATTTATAGTTTTTCTTAAACTTCGTTTTTGGAGTTTTTACTAATGAATATACTTCAGAATCATCTTGTTTTTTGGAATGAAGTAATGGGTCTTTTTCATATGAATCTACTTTATTTAAATCGTTCTTTTGAGGCGTATGGCGTTGGTTGACTCTATTTCGCCAGTCTTGTGCGCGTAATACACGCCATCTAACCTTAGATAAATTGTAGTGAGAATGACCTCTTAACAAGTTTTTTAACAAGTTTTTCCATGAATTCGTTCCAAAATTTTGAAGTTTCTTAGGCTTCAATTTGGAATGAAATATTCCTTTTAACCAGTTTTTGCATGGATTTCGAAGTTTCGTTTGCTTGAATTCGGAATGAAATATTCCTTGTCTTTCAAAATAATCCTTTATTTCAGTCTTACGAAAAAAAGACGTTCCGCGATATTGAAGCATGGATCTTAACTTATCACTAACTAGGAGTTCTGATAATTTGTAAAATACATATGCTTGTGACAGATATGGCAAGGTAATTCTTTTTTGATTTGTTTCAGTCTTGGAAATTTCTTTCTCAAACAATTTTTTTGTGAAATTCATTCTAGGAATCTTAATGATACATTTTTTTGTGAAATTCATTCTAGGAATCTTAATGATACATAGAAAGATATCCAGGTATATTTTGTATATTTTTTCAATGCAAAATTTTTGCAAATAATTCCATTTCCTTATTAACCGAACGTTTCTTCTTTTTACAATTTTCCAAATCTTTTTTGGTGAGTCTACATTATTATTTTGATTTTTGTTGTTAGGACTATTATTTAGTCCTGGAGTTACTTTTTTTTGTTGTTTTGTAATTCGTTCTATTTCATTTTGGATTGTGCTTGTTCTAGTAATCAGATTTTGTATTTTTTCTTCTGAATTTGTAGAAGCTGTAGATCGAATTTGCCTAAATGATTCATTAATTATCTCATTGCTGATTATAGAATCTTTTTCTTTTTGAGTTTCACTCGATTCATATACTCCTAGCCATTTCAATCCTTTATTTGTTTTTATTTTTTTCAAAATTTCGCTTTTTAGAATTGGAACACTTTTGATAAGCCATTTTATGCTTTCTTTTGAGTCTTCTAGAACTCTAACAAAATTTGGTTTTATTTTTTGGTTGAAAACGCTTCGAAAGTAGCTCTCTTTCCATTTTTGTGCTGCGAATCTTTTACTGTTTTTGTCTAGTTCTTGAAAAATGGGCCCCCAAAAAATGGAAAAGGAATGGTCGGGTCGGAAAGGACCCCAAGGATAGTCAGCTAGTCCCCAGAAAGACCTTAAAAAAGCAGAATCGTCGATTTTCCTTTTCTCATCCCCTGTGTGCCAAGGTTTCAACTCTAAAGGCCATAAAACTTTGATCTGAAAACCGTAGTCCCACCACTCCTCCGGCAAGTTCTTGACGGATACGTCGCCTAAAGGATAACCATCATCGGTGCATAAAAAATGAGTCTCGTTTTCCCAGTCCTTTCTATCCTCATCCCACTCGGGCTGCTGCAAAAATAAGATCCGGCCAACATTTTTAGCTATTATCGCTAAAGGCAATGCAATATATTTTCTAAAATAGGAGTTATAAATTAATACGAGACCTCTTGCTCCTAGCCCATCATAAAGCTCAGTCCATGCATCTATTCCCACAAGCCGTGCCATCTCTTGTTCGTGGTCGTTGTCTCGTTCGTTTTTTTTTTCCCATTTTTTCCGTTCTTTCAATGCTTTGCTTGTTTTTTCGTCTATCTTGCTTTTTGTTTTTGTCTGTTCTTTCTTACGTCTCTTAAGAGTGAAAGGGTCCCGTTTTGTGATTCCCAACCTATGCATCAAATTTTTCATTTTCAAAACAAGGGGTTGCGCTACCCCTAAATAAATAGACAGTCTACTTTTTACGAAGCCCAAAAAAAGAGGGGAATGCGGAAAGGTTTCAAACAATCTTACAACAACTCCGTTTTTACGCCTTAGGGGGTTCAAACCATCTTTGATTTTATCTTGCTCCCAATGTTGGTTGCGCGCCAATTTCAAGAAGGTCCTAAACAACTCCTTCGGCGGGCCTTTCCCTTCCGCTTGCTCTTTCTCTTTCGCTTCCTCTTCCTCTTTCTCTTTATCTTTATCTTCCTCTTCCTCTTCCTCTTCCTCTTCCTCTTCCTCTTCCTCTTCCTCTTCCTCTTTCTCTTTCTCTTTCGCTTCCTCGTCCCCTTCCTCGTCCTTGCCAACGTGAATATGATGACAGCTTGTCTCAAAGGCAATACTATAAAGGTCTCCCCCACTCTCCTCAAAATCTGTCTTAACCTTCTTATTAATCGCCTTAGCAATATCCTCAGGAATGTCCTCAGGAATGTCCGGGTTAAATTCTGTTATATCTATATCTTTTTCAGCTAAAAAGTCAGTATCTTTATTTAAAAAAGTTTCAAATTTGAATTGTGTTGATACAATATCAAAGTTATCATCCTCTCCCCGATTGGTCACAGTTTTTTCTTCCAGTTGGTATTCGATCTCGCGGAATAATACGTATGACCAGCGAGGGACCTTGTGACCGATTATTGCTCGTCCCACAAATTCTCCCGAACGAAAAGCACGTTCTTGAGCTATCTTTTTTAGTATTCGCTGGTTCCAATCAATGCTTCTCTCCCCTTTTTCCCAAGGCTTAGAAAAAAATTTTCTAAAAGGATTATAATATAATTTTCCTTCTGCTCTTAGTTTTAGTGTTTTGCTTTTTAGTATCGCGAACATTCTCTCTTCATATTTTGGCGAATCGAAAAGGCAACCTGGCAAAAGGGTCTCATGAATTTGATTTAGAGCAAGCATTTGCTTCAATTTAGATTTTAGAGTTACATCGTCGATTCTTTCACGAGATTTTAGCGTTCCATCGTCGATTCTTTCACGAGATTTTGTAGTTCCATCGTTGATTCTTTCACGAGATTTTGAAGTTACACTTCGACGAGATTGAATTGCATTCTGGACTTTTTCACGAGATTGAATTGCATTCTGGACTTTTTCACGAGATTGAATTGCATTCTGGACTTTTTCACGAGATTGAATTGCATTCTTTTTTATTCGACGAGATTGAATTCTATTGTATTTTTTTCGACGAGATTGAATTCTATTGTATTTTTTTCGACGAGATTGAATTTCATTCTTTCTTCTTTGATGAAATTCAATCATATTGGATTGAATTACATTGTAGACTTTTTCACGAAATTTACCCAATTGAAGAAGTGCCTTTTCTTTGCGTCGACGTTCACGTTCTTTTTTGCGTAGACGTGCCTCCTCTTCTTTTTTTTTCTTGTCTTCTTCGCGTTTCTTTTCTTCGATTCTCTTTGCTTCGATTTCCTTTTCTTCTTTACTTTTCTTTTCTTCTTTTTTTTTCTTTTCTTCTTCGCGTTTCTTTTGTTCTTCGCGTTTCTTTTCTTCTTCGCGTTTCTTTTGTTCTTTTTTTTTCTTTTCTTCTTCGCTTTTTTTTTTTTTTTTTTTTTTCTTTTCTTCTTCGAGATCTTTTTCACTCAACTTTTTGACTCTTCCACGAGAGGGCCCATTCAACAAAGGATCATACCTTTTTGGTAGGCAGATTTTCTCCGTTTCATCAGTACAAACCCGAGTCCTTTTTTCGAGGATATCTAGCAAAAGAAATCCCGTGTCTAGAGCCTGAATTCTCTTTATAAACTCATTATTTAAGTTGTTTTTTCTTTCTTTGTTCTTAGAAAGCCAATCTTTGTCTAGTTTATCAAAGGAGAGTCTTTCTACTGTGGACGAAGATATCGTCCTTTTCATCAGTTCCTTAAAACTAGAAAAACTAGGAGGATCTGTAAAAGATATTCTTTTTTTTCCATCACTTCGGCATGTAGCAAAAAAATATTGTGAAGCTTCCTTTTTTACAGCCACAAAAAATTGTTTATTGGCTATGTATCGTTTTGGACGAATCCATTGAAAAGGAGTGAAGATCTCGCTGGCAAACTTGCCTTCAAGCGGTGCGGCTACTTTTTGAATTTTTTCTTCATCCGGATCCCTTCCCAAAGGCATCGGAGGAATTTTTTGTTTGGATATCACTTTTTTTCGTACAGCCGCCTCTTTCGTGTCCGCTTTCGTGTCCTCTTTCTGTTCTTCTTTCTGTTCTTCTTTCTGTTCTTCTTTCTGTTCTTCTTTCTTGTCCTCTGTCTGTTCTTCTTTCTGTTCCTTTTTCTGTTCCTCTTTCTCTTTGCCTTCCTCTTTCTCTTTTTCTTTGCCTTCCTCTTTCTTGTCCGCTTTCTTGTCCGCTTTCTTGTCCGCTTTCTTGTCCGCTTTCGTGTCCGCTTTCGTGTCCTCTTCCTCTTCCTCTTCCTCGTTCTCTTTCTCCCAGTAAATGTAAGCGTTTCGGTCTTGTTTGCCTACCCAATTTGGTTGCACAAGTGGGGTTTTGTGCATTGTCAGTCCACTTGGAAAAACGAGTATAGGTATTTTGGCGCAATGGTAGAGAACGGTAACACATAAGAAAATATTCACGAACCGACCCGTGTTTCTCATCAAGTTTATGAACAGCAAGTACTGAGTTTCTGACACAACCCACTGAAAGTTTTCCATAAGGAATTCAAATTCTGCCCCAAGGGACCTAACAAGGTACTGATAAATCTTATTTTTGTACTTATTTAATTCTGAGTTAATGGACTTAGTTAATTCTGACACACGGTACTGAAATTGTGAAAAACGGACCTGAAATTCTGCCCCAAGGTACTTCTTACTGTACGTATTCAATGCTGACACAAGTTCCTTCTTAGATCTACGGACAATATATTTCCGTATCCATTCCAATAATCTTTTCGTGAATAAAAGGAAATAAATGTGAGCAATTAACGAACCAACAAAATTACTCGTTAGAAATAACATCTTGTTGTTGCATCGAAACAGATAAACGTTGACTAATCTGTTGAACACTGAAGTTGGGAAAAGAAAGGGGTTAGCTAATTCAAAAAGCAAAGTATTCAGGAAAA